TTAACAAAATCCCATCAAAAACACCCTCACCCCTCACAGAGGTATTACCAGTATAAAGCATACTAAATAACAAGTAAACTCCTCCACCATAACACTACCACGCACCCACAACGAACATTGGCCATGTTGCGTGGAAGAATACACATATCAAGAATACAACCCCCTCAAAAAAGTCATGCCCCCAGTAAAAAAAGCAAAAATAGTANAATACCTTAATAAAGAAATCCCAAGCATCAATTCCCCCCACAAATTTAAAGACGGGGGAGCAGCTATATTAATAGCACACATTAAAAACCAACACAAAGCAATCCCAGGGATCATAACCAATCCACCCTTTACCAAATACAACCTTCGAGTGTGATAACACTTGTAAGTCTCACTAGCCAAAAAAAACATCCCAGATGAACACAATCCATGAGCAACCATTATAATTAAACAACCCAACCAACCCCAATCCGTATTTGAATATACACCCCCTAAAACCAAACTTATATGCCCAACAGAAGAATAAGCTACCAATGCCTTCACATCACTTTGAGTAAAACAGACCATCCTGGCAACCACACCACCCCCAAGACCAACACAAAACACTACTCTAATTGATAGAGAGCTAAATAAGCCCAACCTATAAAAAAATCGAACTAGCCCATAACCCCCTAACTTCAACAAAACACCAGCCAAGATCATAGAACCAGCCACAGGTGCCTCAACATGAGCTTTCGGCAACCATAGATGAAGACCATAAACAGGTAACTTCACCAAAAAAGCCAAAGAAGCACAAATACCAACCAATCAACCATTACCCAAACCCCCCCAACCTAATCCCCAAAAAACAGACCCCTCCTCCACAAAAACTAGAAAAATTAAAATTAATAAAGGAAGAGAAGCACTAACAGTATAAAGTATTATATACTTGCCGGCTTGTAACCGTTCCGGCTGATACCCCCAACCTAAAATAATTAGTAAAATAGGAATAAGCCTAAACTCAAACAAAACATAAAAAACTAGTAAAGAACCAACCCTAAAAGAAAAAATAAGCACCACAGTTAAAACCAAAACTAATAAAATAAACCTAACCGGCTTATTACCACCCTTTTTAATGTCTCGCACACTAGCCAACACCCTCAACCCAGAAACCAAAATAGTCAAAGATACAAGTCTAAAAGAAAAGTTATCCACCACCAACAAATCCCCCCAACAGCCCGCTAACCCAAACGAACTAAATCACACCTCAAGACTCAACACAAATATAACAGCACAACTTCAAACAAATCTCCATCAAAACACTCTCAACCTAATCATCTCAACCACAACAACCAAAACCCTAACCACCAACAACCTAAAAATGACCCAAAACTAAACCTCTAACGTAATCACTACCAGTACTACGAATTAACGAAACTAATACACTCAACCCTAACGCTGCTTCACACACCCCAAAAGCCAAAAACACTAAACAAACACTATTTAAACTTCTTAATGAATAAACCACACCAAACATTACAACATAAATACTTAAAGTAAAAACCTCCATACTTAACAAAACTCCAAAAAATCTTTTACGCTGACCAATTAAACACACACCACCAACCAAAACCCCAATAACCCCAACACCCACAACAGGAAAGACCCACACCCACTAAGTTAACTTATTTCGCCCATTCAAGCTAAACTTCTTACCAAAACCCCACTTCACCCCAAAACCCCCAACAATCTCACCAACCTTACCCACCCCACAGGTAATCTTATATTCAGTCACAACTCCCCATCAAACACTAATCATAAATAAAACTACACAAACCAAAAGAATCCCAAAAACCAAAACCCAAGATATAGGACTTAACTGAGGCATAAAAAGAATACCATATTTAGGTAATATGAACTCGACAAATTCAGGTTATAGTTTTAACTAATTCTTTTTATAGATCTAATGTCCATGTGACAAAGGATGATCAGAAGAATACAACCCAACCAACAAAACAAACACATAAGCCTGCAAAAATCTTACAGCAAACTCAAAAATTATATACCCTCACATCACTAAACCCCCAAACAAAATCCCAACCAACCTTGACCCACAAAAAAACTCCGCCACGTACCCACCAATAACATGTAATATAAGATGCCCCATAGTGATATTTGCAGCTAATCGAACTCCTAAAGTAATTGGACGAATTAAAATTCTAATACTCTCAATTAACACAAGTAAAGGAACTAACCCAACCGGCCTTCCAGTAGGAACCAACTGGCCGGCACTATGCCCCCATGAAAAACACCAACCCCTAAAGATTAAACAAAACCAAACCACCCTAGCCAACACAAAAGTCAAAGACAGATGGCTAGTTGGCCTAAACACATCGGGCACCATCCCAGAAATATTTACAAGAAAAATAACCATAAACAACGAAACCTGCCCTAAAGCAAATCCCCCAAAAAACTTCCCCGAACAAGTCTTTACCAACCCCAAAACCAGCTCACCCAGTAAAAAAAAATTCGCTCTTAGTCTAGAAACCCCCACCCAAAACTGAATCACACAAACCAATAACCTAACAAACCCACTTAACCAAACAAGTCCCCAAACCCTGAAATTATAGCTTAACCCAGCATCCAAAGATGAAAAAATATCTATTAGCATTACTCTCTCTATAGTATACACAACTAAAAACTTAACGATCTAACTACACCTAAGAACCTCATCAATAAATACACAAATACAAAAAAATCCAAACAACATCTACAAAGTGTCAATACCAGGCAGCAGCCTCAAAACCAAAATGATGAGAAACCGAAAAATGATATAAATAACATCGAATCGTACACACAACTAAAAAAACTCTTCCAATTAATACATGCAACCCATGAAATCCAGTCATTACAAAAAAAGTGGAACCATACACCCCATCTGCTACCCTAAAAGAAACCTCCTGATACTCCCCCCACTGAAGAACAGTAAAATATAACCCCAATAAGACCGTTAAACCTAACCCATACAAAGCTTCTTCTCGCTTCCCTCTTATCAGCCCATGATGAGCCCAAGTAACCCTCACACCAGAACCCAACAACACAGCTGTATTCAACAGAGGAACCTTAAAAGGATTCAATGGTAAAATACCAACAGGGGGCCAAACACAACCCAACTCCACAGTTGGAACAAGTCTTCTATGAAAAAACCCCCAAAAAAAAGCAAAAAAAAAACAAACTTCAGAAAAAATAAATAAAACTATACCTCAACGAAGGTTTCCCCCAACCCAACTAGTATGATAACCCTGGTAAGTCCCCTCGCGAATTACATCACGTCACCATTGAACTATAGTTAAAATAATCACCACAATACCAATCAACATCAACCCAATACCTTTTCCGGGAAACCACCTCACCAAACCTACAGTTAAAAACAACGCTCCACCCGCTGCAGTAAAAGGCCACGGACTAAACTCAACCAAATGAAAAGGATTACGCAACATTATCTNTCCATCAAGATTAAACCAACTNTAACCTAAGACCACAACCTTAGCCGTCTGACTATTCGAGTGAAATGACGCAGGAAAGACCCCATCCTGCCACTCAAATGAAACACTTAACGCCCTCCCTCACACAACAGATCGTTGAGAGACAAAAGACTCAAACAACATAAACATAAATAACAAAACAGAAACAAAAGAAATTAAAGAACCCCAAGAAGAGATTACATTCCACTTACCAAACCTATCTGGGTAATCAGAATATCGTCGAGGTATACCAGCCAACCCCAAAAAATGCTGTGGAAAAAAAGTTAAATTCACTCCCACAAACATCAAAATAAAATGAACCTTTCTCCAAACCACGTGAAAAGTCACCCCGGAAATTAAAGGATACCAGTACCTGAAAGCCCTAAACAACGCAAAAACAGCGCCCATACTTAGTACATAGTGGAAATGAGCTACGACATAATAAGTATCGTGTAAAACAATATCAAGAGAAGAGTTAGACAATACAATACCCGTCAATCCACCCACAGTAAACAAAAAAATAAAACCTAAAGCCCATAAAATAGGGGGCTCGGTTTTATTTACAAATCCATGAATGGTAGCCAACCACCTAAAAACCTTAATACCTGTGGGAACAGCAATAATTATCGTGGCAGCAGTAAAATAAGCCCGAGTATCCACATCTATCCCCACAGTAAACATATGATGGGCCCAAACAATAAAACCTAAAACTCCAATTGAAATAATAGCATAAACCATCCCCAAATACCCAAACACCTGTTTTTTCCCAGCATAATGCATAACAATGTGTGAAATCATACCAAACCCAGGCAAAATTAAAATATAAACCTCAGGATGCCCAAAAAATCAAAAAAGATGCATATACAAAATAGGGTCTCCACCTCCAACAGGATCAAAAAAAGACGTATTAATGTTTCGATCAGTAAGCAGCATTGTAATAGCACCAGCCAAAACAGGTAACGCTGCAACCAACAAAACCGCTGTCACAGTAACAGCCCATACAAACAACGGAATCCGCTCAGCAACCAATCCAGGAGATCGTATATTCCCCACAGTAGAAATAAAATTAATAGCCCCCAAAATAGAAGAGGCACCAGCAAGATGTAAAGAAAAAATAGCTAAATCCACAGAAGCTCCAGAATGAGCCACATTCCTAGACAAAGGTGGGTAAACCGTCCACCCAGTACCAACACCACTCTCTACCAAAGAAGAACTCAACAACAAAAACAAAGCCGGCACTAATAACCAAAAACTCAAGTTATTCAACCGAGGAAAAGCCATATCAGGAGCCCCAATCATAAGAGGAATAAGCCAATTACCAAAACCACCAATCATTATTGGTATAACTAAAAAGAAAATTATTATAAAGGCATGTGCTGTTACAATTACATTATATAGCTGATCATCCCCCAATAACCTACCTGGTTGTCCTAATTCAGCCCGAATTAAAAGACTTAAAGCCAAACCAATTAAACCAGACCACAACGCCAACAATAAGTATAAAGTACCAATATCCTTATGATTAGTAGAACAAAGTCACCGCAAATTAAACCACCCACTCAACCACTAAGAAATCAACCAATGATAGAATACTTCAGGAGAAACCCCCTCCAACCCAATGGGCATAAAGGAATGATTCACCCCACAAATCTCACTACACTGTCCATATATTACGCCAGAGCTTATCAAATGTATACCCAACTGATTAATCCGCCCAGGAACAGCATCAACCTTCACACCGACTGAAGGAAGAGCCCAAGCATGAATAACATCAGCGGACCTCACAAGAACTCGCCTATCAACCCCATAAGGTAACACACACCGATTATCAACTTCCAAAAGACGATAACCCCCTCTTCCTATATCCTCCCCACTTACCATATAAGAATCAAATCTAACAAGATTCACCCCATCACCAAACTCGTAAGTTCAATACCACTGGTGGCCAATCGCTTTTATCCTAACCACAGGGCCACCAACCTCATCTAACAAGTATAGTAACCGAACAGACGGAATAGCCAAAATCAATAATAACAACCCAGGAATTATAGTCCAAGCAGCTTCCAACCCCTGAGCCTCCATAATAAACCGAGAAGATAACCCACTTTTCAATAAACAAACCATCATATAACCCACAAAAGACGAAACCAAGACAAGAACAAATATAGCATGGTCATGAAAAAATACTAACTCAAACCCTAAATCACCAAACCTATCTTGAAACCCAAGTTGACCCCAAAAGCTCATCTATTTCAATATTTTTTCCATATTTAGCTATTTTTATGCCCACAAATAACAGTATAATAATTATCACACCCACACACTAACTCCCCCACTCCAAAGAACCCTCACGCCACTCATGAATAACCCCACCAAACAACAACACTAAAAAAAATGACAAAACCAAATAACCACCAATTCATATTCAATAACCACCTATAACCATCACAACCGGAAACAACAAAACAATCTCCACATCAAAAACTACAAAAATAACAGCTAGCAAAAAAAATCGCAAAGAAAAAGGTACCCGAGAAGACCCCATTGGATCAAAACCACACTCAAACGGACTTATTTTCTCCCAACTACCTAAAACAGACACCCCCAAAAACAAACCAACCAACAACAATACAAAACCTAATAAAACAGATAACAACACCCTAACTATTACTTTTTCCATTTCGTCTAACCTAACCTAGACGAGTCATAAAATTCTACCTTTATTGTTATCCAAATCACCTCAACGAAAAGTACATAGAAGCCTATCTATAGAACCACAATCTATTGTTTTATAGTAAACTATTTCGCTCCCCCCCACTATAACAATTTTGTTTACAACTCTTATTACTAAACTTTAATAAACAACTAACACCTAGTTACACACACTACCTTCACACTATACTATATGCACTCAACTAATGCTTGACTATCAGACTAGTAGTTCTATACTTTAAAATAAAAGACCTGATTTGCAATCAACCATTGAGTCCAACTCTAGAACTAACCATTAAATCACCAAAAATACACAAAAATTACTTAAAGGACCCTCGGAGAATATTTGCCTTGAAATCAAAAAAAGAGTGTTCGACTCACTTATCCTTTTTATTATCTATCAATGGGGAAAGTAGCCGAGCTAATACATGGCTTCTAACCACGTAAAGAGAGGTTTGACTCCTTTTACTTTCCTATTGCCGATTAAGTGTTTTATTTTGCACACTGACTTTTCACGTCAAAAGAGCACACTAGTGCACTTGGCTTACCATCACCCCAATGGTTATTAAAACAAAAACTCGAATTATAAGCATATCCAAACACAAAACAATATATAAACTGGCTGCCACTTTTACTACCATAATACTATTAATAATTCTTCTGTCTAACCCATTCGTTATGATACCAGTAAAAGTCCCCTATACCGAACTATCACTAACTGACAACCCTCTAGATAAGAACCAACCCGTTAACACACCCACAACCTCCACAGGTTATTATCCTATCAAAAATAGACCTGCCTCCACCAATATTTCTAACAAAACATAAATGAAATCCCCTTACAAATCCCTGTTTTTATTCCTAATAGTAGTAAGTACATATATAGTCCTATCTTCCTCAAACTGATTAACAACCTGAATAGGCCTAGAAATTAATATGCTAGGATTCATTCCACTCATATACCTTAAAGAAACTACCAGAGAATCAGAAACAGCAGCAAAGTATCTAGTACCACAAGCACTAGGCTCAACAATTTTTATTACCTCAGCAATACTCGCACTTCATTCAAACGCCCTCCAATCCTTAATACCAATCGCGATATGTATAAAGTTGGGGGCCGCACCCCTTCACTTTTGATTCCCCCCAGTGATAGCAGGACTTCCACTACTTCCAGCTTTTCTCTTACTAACCTGACAAAAAATCGCTCCAATCTTTGCCATCTCTTCCTTTCATCCAACACTTATTACTAAAATCCTCCCTATTGCGGCAATCAGCGCACTATGAGGTGGAATTGGTGGAGTAAACCAAACAGATATCCGATCGTTATTAACCTACTCATCAATCGCACATACCGGATGGATATTAGCCAGCATCAACAGCCCTACCCCAACCTTAACGCTTTATATTATGACTTATATTTTAATCACAATTTCTATTTATATATGTTTAGTTAAACAATCCACAAAATCCCATAAACAAGTGTTTTCTTTAAAAGAGCCTTACGACTCCTTTTTACTAGCCATCACAATCCTATCACTAAGGGGCCTACCACCCCTCACAGGCTTTCTTATGAAACTTTTAGTGCTATATTTTACAGAAGCCCCAACAATTATTACTTTTAGCCTAATTTTAGGTGCCATAACAAGCTTGCTTTACTATCTTTCTCTCACTTTTACCCCACTTCTGTCACTCAACAAGATACATTTCCACAAAACGAAAATGATATCAAAATCATCAATTATATTTCTTCTATCCCAAACCCTACCATTATCGTTTATTCTATTTTATTTTTAAAGTAGGGTAAGCTAACACTAAGCTGTTGGGCTCATAACCCAAAAATAGATCACTCTTCCTACTGTCACCACTAATAGCCCCTAAACAGAGATTTAAGTTAATACAAACTAATAGCCTTCAAAGCTTTAATCGATACTTAAAATCAATCTCTACAAGCAAGAAAACTTCATAGTATTATGATTTCGACCCATAAATAGGTATACTTATACCCTTGCTTTTACACCAAATATTTCATTGATGTAAACAATTAACTTTACTACTTGAACTACATATGGTAGCCCACACACATTGTGCTATTGCCAACACCCATATTAAATCTTCAAAAGGCTTACATATTGAGTAACAGCAAGGACCTTACATCCGTGGTCCAAGGTCTTCCCACAACACCAATGTTTTATATTATAACAGTTAGGTAACTAAGCCATAGAAATAAGTAATACAAGGGATGACAAAAGTGGTGCCAGCAGTCGCGGTTATACCTCTACCCCAAGTTAATTCTTGACTAAACCAGGGTGTATATCCTCAAAGACTTCAAGATCAACTTCCTACGTAATAAATACATTATAACCATACCCGACTAAGTCTTACCAAATTCACCCGCACAAACCACAACCTCAAAACTCGGATTAGATACCCGACTACTGTGTGGCCTAACACAAAGAATACTACAAACGAAAGTTTAAAACTCAAACAATGTGGCGGTGCTTTACTTCCTCATCAGGGGATCCTGTGGCTTAAATCGATAACCCACGATAACCCAAAGCTTTCCTTGTACCACAGCTTGTGTATGGCCGTTTAAGCTTGCTCAGAAAAGAAAATAAAGGAGGCAACTAGGTTACAACCTCACAATTCAGGTGACATACAGCCAATGGAAAGCTGCCCCATGGGATACAAATAGCTAAAACTTATTGAAATTCAACCTTAAAAGTTGAACGAAAGAGGACTTGAAAGTAAGATTTAACACACCAAGCAAATCTGAACAAGAACTAAAGCGCGCACACATCGCCCGTCACTCCAACATTAAAGTTGGATAAGTCGTAACATAGTAGGAGTAATGGAAATTGCCCCTATTAATAAATCCACGATGGCCGAGAACAGGCATCGAGCTTTTAACTCGACTACAGTCACCACTTCTGGATAAGCTTTGAGAAGCTAAACTTTTAAGCATTGGTCTTGTAAACCAAAAATAAGATAAATTTCTCCAAAGCTCCTCAAGCAAAGTGGCCGAGTCTATAGGCAAAAGATTGTAGCTCTTTATACGGGCCACATCCCCTTTGTATGCCCTATAAACTAATATTTTACGTTTATGTTTAAAAAAATCCTTTGTATTAAATAGTATTCTAACAAAACTTCACACAACAAACANNCGCAAGGGTCACTACCTCTACGCCCACCACAGAAAAGATAAAGACTTCTCCCTTTTGCATCATGGAGGAGCAACAAAACCGTAAAATTTTNCTCTCCCGAATAATTATGAGCTACTAAACCCTAAAACTTAATGTTTCACAATTAAAAGATTAGCTTTTAGTAGAAGTAACAAGCCTTTCATATAATTAAATAGCTGGTTTTCCGCAAAAAGTATCAAAAGTACTACCCGATAGTANCGTTATACTAAACTAAAACTATAGGAGTCAACCTTTCAAGGACTAGCCTAAAAGGAAAATTAAAATAACCAAATACCACATCTTCAACGTAGGCTTAAAAGCAGCCAACTAAACAGCGNTCTAGCTAATAATCCTTCTTAACAACATAATATTTAAAGCGTAAATTTTAATGATAGCGAAATCTAGTACCCAACACCCTTACTACCAAACAGGCATCCTATTAGTATTATATGATAATAAAGTATTAAANGTATTAACAAAACTATTACCAACAAATAACTCCCACTTCAACCATACAGAGTGAACTCGGCAACAAAGTTTCCCGTGCCTGTTTACCAAAAACATCGTCTTTTGTCAAACCCACATAAAAGATAATGCCTGCCCAGTGAAAGCTTTAAACGGCCGCGTTAGCGTGAGCGTGCTAAGGTAGCGTAATAAATAGCCTCTCAATTGGAGGCCAGTGAATGGCAAGACTAGGGACACCTGTACCCTGTATAGAAAAACAATTTTTCATTTGGGTGAAAAGACCTAAATAATAAAGGAAGACGAAAAGACCCCGCGGAACTTTACCTTTTCCAGCCTCTACATGCTCAGAAACATAAGAACAAAAGGTTTGATTGGGGCAATCTAGGAACCACCCAAACTTCCGATTTATAATATAAGAATATACAAAACTCAATAAGGACCAAAAAGAAGTTACCCCGGGGATAACAGCGTAATCCAACTTGAGAGTACACATCGAAAGCTGGGTTTGCGACCTCGATGTTGGCTTAAGGATATCCACATAAGTGCAACCGCTATGACAGGATAGTCTGTTCGACTATCATACCCTTACACGAGCTGAGTTAAGACCGGCGTAAGCTAGGTTGGTTTCTATCTCCTTAACTTTAACAACTTTCTTGATTGTACGAAAGGACCCCAAGAGGTGCAACAGACAACGAGCATATGATAACTTAAATCAAACAAAGTCTTAATATAATTTCTTTATAATAGTAAGTTAGTATAGTAAATACCGTTGACTTAGAATCAACAAATAAGGTTAACCCCTTACTTACCAATAAACCCTTCAACCTACCTGCCCCGCTCAGGGATTGAAGCTTATATAGCAATTAGCTGTTACCTAATAGATAGTGATAAATCTCACCTACCCTACACATACTCACCCCAGAAAATAGTTTAAAAAAAACAAAAACTTTGGGAGTTTTAAATTTAGCTATACTAATTTTCTGAAATCAAAATATCAACCCGAAAACAACACCCCGTTATTAAAATTTTAAACAACTCGCTTTATGATCTTCCTGCCCCCACAAACCTATCTGTATGATGAAACTTCGGATCTTTGTTGGGCCTATGCCTAACCACCCAAATTATCACAGGACTATTTCTTGCTATACATTACACTTCTAATGTAGACCTTGCCTTTTACTCAGTTACCCACATTTCACGAGACGTAAACTATGGTTGACTCATACGAACCATTCATGCAAACGGCGCCTCATTCTTCTTTGTTTGTTTATACCTTCACACAGGTCGAGGGATATACTATGGCTCTTATTTAGCAAAAGAAACTTGAAACATTGGCGTTATCCTCCTATTTTTAACAATAGCAACAGCTTTCTTAGGTTATGTCCTTCCCTGGGGACAGATATCCTTCTGAGGTGCTACTGTCATTACTAACCTTTTATCAGCAATCCCATATGTCGGAAAAACCCTGGTATACTGATTGTGAGGAGGATTTTCAGTGTCTAATGCCACCTTAAATCGATTTTTTGTTCTTCACTTTGTCCTTCCTTTTGCTATTGCAGCCTTTGCCGCAGTACATCTGTTATTTCTACACGAAATAGGGTCTAATAATCCTTTAGGAATTTCCTCAAACGTTAACCTTATTCCGTTTCACATCTTTTATACAACAAAAGACGTCGTTGGGTTTATTGTTCTTTTAGGGGTACTAACTCCCACTTGCTTGTTCTTCCCTAACCTCCTAACCGACCCAGAAAACTTTATCCCAGCAAATCCCCTAAGAACTCCAGTACATATTCAACCCGAATGGTATTTTTTATTTGCCTACGCAATCCTACGCTCTATCCCTAATAAATTAGGTGGCGTTATTGCCTTAGTAATGTCTATTCTTATTTTAATCTTCATACCTATAACACATCTAAGAAACATGCGATCTAATTCCTTTTATCCACTAAATCAAACCCTTTTTTGAATATTCTTAAGAATCTTTCTCATTCTCACTTGAATTGGTAAACAACCAGTAGAAGACCCCTTCATTTGAGTTGGCCAAACCTTCTCTATCTCTTACTTTATCTTTTTTCTAATCTCCCCAGCAACAAATAAGGTATGAGACCTTCTAGTATATCATCCCAACCAATAGGGTCAACTGGACAAGTAGTTTAAAATTAAACCATAACACTGAAAATGTTAAAATGGCCATTGCCCTTCTCCATTTTCCCATACTTAATATGCTCATTATATATTTTTTTATACTCTAACTAAAAATATGTAAGTAAATATTATTTTTATAAACTCAACGTGCATCCACACACCTATTACCTACTTCAAAAAATATTATAACATAGAACCTAAAAACTTAAAGGGAAAACTACCAAAATTAAACCAGCAAAAATTAAGAAAACTCGTAGAAAAGTTAATAGGCTTCCACTCTGCATAATATAAAAAAACCTAATTCACTTTCCAAGAACCTTCAAAGTACCCTGCCCACCTAAAACCTCCATCCAACCTAAATCCAAGCACAAATGCATTGACAACCCCCCCTTCAACCCAATACCAGAAATCAACCTTCCAGACACTAAATTTATAAACCACATCCTAGATAAAAACCAACTTAATCCCTCTAATAAACTTTTCTTAACCTTTAACACCCCCAATAAACTCACCAACAAATAAACTAAACCCGAAAACGTAACAAATCCGATAAATACCTTCCCCAAGATACCCACCAAATCAAACCCATTTACTGCCACTCAAACTAATTGTAAAAACCACCCTCCAACAATTGCCCCAACACCTAAAACATAAATAGAGATAATGATATACTTACTCTCAACCACAAAAAGACACAAAGAACTTCCAAAATTCTGTCCAAACACCCCTAAAAGAGAGATTCGTAGCCTATAAACTAACCTAAGACCAGCCCCTACCAACAAAACAAAAACCTCAAAACTGCCCCCAAAACCACTAAAAGCCCCCTCCAAAATTAAATCTTTAGAATAAAACCCACTAAGAAACGGCATTCCACATAGTACTACACTCCTTAGCACCAAACACCCACTCCTAAACGGCAACAATCGACCAAGTCTACCTAAAATACGACCATCTTGATTATCTCCAGTAGAGTGAATAATAGATCCAGCACACAAAAATAACAAAGCTTTAAATAATGCATGAGTAAAAAGATGAAACACAGCAATCACAGGATAACCAATACCCACAGTAAACATTATTAGACCAAGCTGTCTAAGAGTTGATAAAGCAATAATTTTTTTTAAATCAACCTCAAAACAAGCCCTCAACCCAGCTATCAATAAAGTTAAAGCCCCCATCTTCCCCAAGAACCACAAAACCTCCGGACTCTCAATCAAAGACCCATAAAACCGAATAACTAAATAAACCCCCGCTGTAACTAAAGTAGAAGAGTGAACCAATGCTGATACTGGAGTAGGAGCAGCCATTGCCGCTGGTAACCAAGCAGAAAAAGGAATCTGAGCCCTTTTCGTCATAGCCCCCAAAACCACCAACCAACAAATAACCACACCAAAGCTACCAAATAACCTATACCCAAAAGATCACTCCCCCCAATTAACCAAAAAACAAATTGATAAAATTAACAAAGCATCCCCAATCCGATTAACTAACACTGTTAACATTCCAGCTGCCAAAGACTTTTTATTTTGATAATAAATNACCAAAGCAAAAGATACAATCCCCAAACCATCCCACCCCAAAAGAACTGTAATTAATCTGGGAACAAAAATTAATAAATTCATTGACCCAACAAAAGCCATAACTAATAATATAAATCGCCCCAAAAATACCTCTCTCTCCATGTAAGATATACTAAACAAAGAAACTGAGCCAGAGATTAAACAAACAAAGCAAGAAAATACAATACTAATATGATCAACTACAATAGGTAAGGTTCAATCAACCCCACAAAGATAAAAAAACTGCCACTCAACTATAAACCTCTCCCCACTACCAACAACCCCACAAAATCCCAACACCCATAGTATTATTCTAACAAAAAACAGAAAAACAGAACACAACAAAGGAGCCCCAAAAACCTTAACGAATCTCATCCTAGTATCTGCAACCTGCAATGTGATCTACACTCAACAAGAGTAGTGTTACTCCTTATACTATCTTTCAATTCTTTTTAGTCAGCCAGGATCTAACACATCTACCTTATTTCCAACTTTCAACGACTTCTAACCCCTATATAAAATACTATGCTCAAGCTATACCCGCGCGGTTCCTAGCCCACTGTAAAGAAATTGTTTGCAAATGTTTATAGTAAATATTTATAAACAACTTTTTTATGGTAGCCTGAAAGCTAGTGATTTGTCACAAATGAATTTGAATCATTAAATGGAACCAATANTTTCCGCTTTCAACCAATTTGCCTCGTAGTATATACTATAAATTACTGTAAACTGCAACTTTACCAAAGCAATTGCCAAGGCATCAAATTGCAAGTATCGCGCCGGAAGAACGGACTACTCTGATGAGGTAGATCATGGATCTAATATCCCGATACTTCCACAATTCAAAAAGTAGTATATAATTACAACTCGCTTACACCGAGTAAAAGGTACCACAACCCTTTTTGAAGTGAAGTGGCAGAAAAGTGCTTCAGATTTAAGCTCTGACCAAGGAGAACACCTCCCTTTACTAATCATTCCACACATAATCTCAACCCTCATCACATACCTTTTAATTTTATTGGGGGTCGCATTTTTTACTCTCCTTGAACGCAAAGCCCTCGGGTATTTTCAAATCCGAAAAGGCCCAAATAAAGTTGGAGTCATTGGAATTCCTCAACCCTTAGCAGATGCCTTAAAGCTCTTCGTAAAAGAGTGAGTAACACCAACCTCTTCAAACTATCTACCTTTTATCCTAACCCCAACTATTATACTAATTCTAGCACTCAGACTTTGACAACTATTCCCATCCTTCATGTCATCCTCCCAAATAGTCTTTGGTATACTCCTATTCTTATGTATCTCCTCCCTAGCCGTCTACACAACCCTCATAACAGGTTGAGCCTCAAACTCCAAATATGCCCTCCTAGGAGCTATTCGAGCCATAGCTCAAACCATTTCTTACGAAGTCACAATAACACTAATCATCATCTTTTACCTATTTTTAATAATAAAAATAGACATAGTAACAATTCGCCTAGTCAATTTTTCTATGCCTACCATCACTCTTTCGTTACCCCTAGCTATCATATGAATAGCAGNTATTTTAGCAGAAACAAACCGAGCTCCATTCGACTTTGCCGAAGGAGAATCAGAGCTGGTTTCAGGANTTAATGTTGAATATGGCGGAGCCGGCTTCGCTTTTCTTTTTATAGCCGAATATAGAAACATTCTAATAATAAGACTCCTTACCGCTTGTATACTAACCGGTACCCTACTAATATCTACCCCAATGGCCATTATATTTTTATGAGCGCGAGCCACTTTCCCTCGATATCGATACGACTTACTAATAGCAATAGCCTGAAAATCCTTCCTCCCAGGTAGGTTAATAATTCTACTAATAGNCATCCCACTAATATTTACCATAATCTAACCTCAACTCTAAACATATAATGCTGAAAGNATATTAGTACAACTGCCTTCCAAGCAGGAAGCCCAAAATTAGGTCAGCATAACTTCAGCAATTACAACTGTTGTTATTACAATCCTATCATTACTAACTATTTGGATCTACTCAGCGCTAACAATAACTCTCCCAATATACCCACTGTCACTAGGTATAATAGTTCTTCTACTAGCTTTTGTCACCTGCACAATTATGGCTACAATAAGCCCATGATACGCCTACATACTATTCTTTATTTTCATTGGCGGAATACTTGTAATATTTGCGTATATTGCATCACTAACCCCTAACATAACTTTCGCCATTAATAACCAACTAATACCTATCACTCTTACCTTAATTACCCTTTTTATTCTAAAAAATCTTAACTCTCCCTCAAACTATCAAACAAATCAAGACCTCAGACTAAGAATCAATGATAGCACTCAATCATTAAGGTTCTTATATTCCACTAGTGGTAGAGAGTGTATCATTCTTTTAGCCAGTATCCTCTTATTCACCATAGTAGTAAGAGTTAAGCTATGTAAACCAAAAAGCGGAGCCTTACGACCGTACAATTAAATTTAGTTTTACTCAAAAAAAAAAATAAATAAATAAAACCTACCT